TGGTCGTGTATTAGCAGACGATATATATATGGGTCCACGATGCATTGCCACTCGAAATCAAGATATTGGGATTGGGCTTATCAATCGATTCATAACCGTTCGAGCACGACCAGTATATATTCGAACCCCTTTGACTTGCAGGAATACATCTTGGATCTGTCAATTATGTTATGGTCGGAGTCCCACTCATGGTGACCTAGCCGAATTGGGAGAAGCTGTAGGTATTATTGCGGGTCAATCAATTGGGGAACCGGGGACTCAACTAACATTAAGAACCTTTCATACCGGTGGAGTATTCACAGGTGGTACTGCCGAACATGTACGAGCTCCTTCTAATGGAAAAATAAAATTTAATGAGAATTTTGTTCATCTCACACGTACCCGTCATGGGCATCCTGCTTTTTTATGTTCTATAGACTTGTATGTAACTATTGAGAGTCGGGGTATTATACATAATGTGAATATTCCACCAAAAAGTTTGATTTTAGTTCAAAATGATCAATATGTAGAATCAGAACAAGTGATTGCTGAGATTCGTGCCGGAACATCCGCTTTTCATTTTAAAGAGAGGGTCCGAAAACATATTTATTCTGAATCAGAGGGAGAAATGCACTGGAGTACCGATGTCTACCATGCACCCGAATACACATATGGTAATGTTCATCTATTACCAAAAACAAGTCATTTATGGATACTGGCGGGGGGTCCTCGCAGATCCGGTATAGTGTCTTTTTCGATCCACAAGGATCAAGATCAAATGAATGTTCATTCTTTTTCTGTCGAAGACAGGTATATCTCTGACCAAAAAATAACTAATGGTCGAGTAAGACATAAATTGTTGGATACTTCTAGTAAAAAAGATAAAGAAATTATTGATTATTCAATATCTGATCGAATCATATCCAATGGTCAGTGTAATTTTATATATCCCTCTATTCCCAAAAAGAATTCTGATTTATTAGCGAAAAGGCGAAGAAATAGATTCATCATCCCTTTACAATATGATGAAGAACAAGAAAAAGAACTAACACCCTCCTTTGGTATTTCGATTGAAATACCCATAAATGGTATTTTACGTAGAAATAGTATTCTTGCTTTTTTTGATGATCCACGATACAGAAGAAGCAGTTCAGGAATTACTAAATATGGGACCGTGGAGGTGGATTCAATCGTAAAAAAAAAGGATTTGATTGAGTATCGAGGAACAAAAGAATTTAGTCTGAAATACCAAATGAAAGTAGACCGGTTTTTTTTCATTCCCGAAGAAGTACATATTTTACCTGGATCCTCGTCCATAAGGGTCCGGAACAATAGTATCATTAGAGTAGATACACGACTTGCTTTAAATAAAAGAAGTCGAGTAGGCGGATTAGTTCGAGTAGAGAGAAAAAAAAAAAGTATTGAACTAAAAATATTTTCTGGAGATATTCATTTTCCTGGAGAAACAGATAAGATATCTAGACACAGCGGCATTTTGATACCACCAGGAAGGGACAAAAAAAAAAATGCTAAGGCATTAAAAAATTTGAAAGATTGGATCTATGTCCAGCGGATCACACCTACCAAGAAAAAGTATTTTGTTTCGGTTCGGCCCGTCGTTCCATATGAAATAGCCGATGGAATAAATTTAGCAACACTTTTCCCTCAGGATCTCTTGCAGGAAAAGGATGATGTCCAACTTAGAGTGGTCAATTATATCCTTTATGGATATGGCAAGCCAATTCGAGGAATTTATCACACAAGTATTCAATTAGTTCGGACTTGCTTAGTATTGAATTGGGACAAAAAAAAAAATGGTTCTATGGACGAGGTCTATGCCTCCTTTGTTGAGGTAAGGGCAAATGATCTAATTCGCGATTTCATAAGAATTGAGTTAGTTAAGTCCACTATTTCTTATAGCGGAAAAAGAGATAATATGACAGATTCGGGATTGATTCCCAATAAGGGATTAGATCTCCCCAATATCAATCCCTTTCGTTCCAAGGTGAAGGTTCAATCACTTACCCAAGATCAAGGAACTATTGGGATTGGTACGTTGTTGAATCGAAATAAGCAATGCCAATCTGTGATAATTTTGTCATCATCCAGTTGTTTTCGAATTAGTCGATTCAATGGTTCGAAATATAACAATACGACAAAAGAATTGGATCCCCTAGTCCCAATTAGGGATTTGTTGGGTCCCTTAGGTACTATTGTACCTAAAATAAAAAGATTGAATTTTTATTCATCTTGCCATTTATTAACTCATAATCAGATCTTGTTAAAGAAATATTTGCTACTTGATAATTTTAAACAGACTTTCCAAGTACTTCAAGTACTTAAATACTGTTTAATGGATGAAAATAGGAGGATTTATAATCCCGATCCGTGCAGTAACATCATTTTGAATCCATTCCATTTAAATTGGTGTTTTATCCATCACGATTCTAGTGAAGAGACATCCACAATAATTAGCCTTGGACAATTTATTTGTGAAAATGTATGTTTATTCAAATACGGGCCACACATAAAAAAATCTGGTCAAATTTTGATTGTTCATGTTGACTCCTTAGTTATAAGATCAGCTAAGCCCTATTTGGCTACTCCAGGAGCAACTGTTCATGGCCATTGTGGAAAAATCTTTTATGAAGGGGAGACATTAATTACATTTATATATGAAAAATCGAGATCTGGTGACATAACACAAGGTCTTCCGAAAGTGGAACAGGTCTTAGAAGTGCGTTCGATTGATTCAATATCGATGAATCTCGAAAAGAGAGTTGAAAGTTGGAACGAACGTATACCAAGAATTCTTGGAATTCCCTGGGGATTCTTGATTGGGGCTGAGCTAACCATAGCCCAAAGTCGTATCTCTTTGGTTAATAAGATTCAAAGGGTTTATCGATCTCAAGGGGTACAGATCCATAATAGACATATAGAGATCATTGTACGTCAAATAACATCAAAAGTGTTGGTTTCAGAAGATGGAATGTCTAATGTTTTTTCACCGGGAGAATTAATCGGATTGTTTCGAGCAGAACGAGCGGGGCGTGCTTTAGACGAAGCAATCAATTATCGGGCAATCTTATTGGGAATAACGAGGGCATCTCTGAATACTCAAAGTTTCATATCCGAAGCGAGTTTTCAAGAAACCGCTCGAGTTTTAGCAAAAGCCGCTTTACGAGGTCGTATTGATTGGTTGAAAGGCCTGAAAGAGAACGTTGTTCTTGGAGGGATTATTCCTGTTGGTACTGGATTCAAAAAATTAGTGCACCATTCAAGACAAGACAAAAACATTTATTTTGAAATCAAAAGAAAGAATCTATTCGAGTTGGAAACGGGAAATATTTGGTTATACCATAGAGAATTATTTTGTTCTTGTGCCCAAAACAATTTCCATGAGACATCAGAACAATCATTTACGCGATTTAATAATTCTTAATTATTAAGAAGAGATTCATTCTTTTTACTTTAACTATCTGGAACTATTTGGTCCAATTATTAATTTATTATTATTAATAAATAAATAAGAATAAATAAATAAGTAATTAAAAGAAAGAAATTAATGGTATTAATGGTTTGGGCCATATATCGACGGTCAATCCACGGTAGAAGGTTCCGTCGGAACAATTATTTATTTCAGAGTACCTTGTCTCTTTGTTAAAAAAAAAAGAGGAAGTGTGGGGAAAAATGACAAGAAGATATTGGAACATCAATTTGGAAGAGATGATGGAAGCAGGAGTTCATTTTGGTCATGGTACTAGGAAATGGAATCCCAGAATGGCCCCTTACATCTCTGCAAAACGTAAAGGTATTCATATTATAAATCTTACGAGAACTGCTCGTTTTTTATCAGAAGCCTGTGATTTAGTTTTTAATGCCGCAAGTGGGGGAAAACACTTTTTAATCGTTGGTACCAAAAATAAAGCAGCGGATTTAGTAGCATCAGCTGCAATAGGGGCTCGGTGTCATTATGTTAATAAAAAATGGCTCGGTGGTATGTTAACGAACTGGTCCACTACGGAAACGAGACTTCACAAGTTCAGGGATTTAAGAGCGGAACAAAAGATGGGGAAACTCAACCGTCTTTCCAAAAGAGATGCAGCAATGTTGAAGAGAAAATTATCTACTTTGCAAACATATCTGGGCGGGATCAAATATATGACGGGGCTGCCCGATATTGTAATCATCGTTGATCAGCAAGAAGAATATACGGCTCTCCGAGAATGTGTCATTTTGGGGATTCCGACTATTTGTTTAATTGATACAAATTGTGACCCCGATCTCGCAGATATTTCGATTCCAGCCAACGATGACGCTATAGCTTCAATTCGATTCATTCTTAACAAATTAGTATTCGCAATTTGCGAGGGTCGTTCTAGCTATATAAGAAATCGTTGATTTTGATTAAGAATAATAAGATTAATTAATTGTTTGGGAACTCGATAGATTTATTGGATCGGTTACTATTCTTTAACTTAAAAAAAAAAAGAGAGAGAGAGATAAAGATAATAAAGTACTTACTGTGGATATTCATATTATGTATGGATATTAATATTATATTTATATATAGTATGTGATTTTTTGCTATCCTAAATTAAATTGATTTAAATTAAATATAAATAATTAAATATTAAATTATAGTATTAATTAAATATAGTATTAATTAAATATAGAAATATAGTTAAATATAGTATTAATGATTAAAGTCGGTGAGTTGAGAAAGAGATGGTTGAATCAAAATAATTTTTAAAGTTCGATTTATGTCAGAGGACAATATGAATGTTATACCATGTTCCATTAAAACACTCAAGGGGTTATATGATATATCGGGTGTAGAAGTAGGCCAACATTTATATTGGCAAATAGGAGGTTTACAAATCCATGCTCAAGTACTTATCACTTCTTGGGTCGTAATTGCTATCTTATTAGGTTCAGTCATCATAGCTGTTCGGAATCCACAAACCATTCCTACCGACGGTCAGAATTTCTTCGAATATGTCCTTGAATTCATTCGAGACTTGAGCAAAACTCAGATTGGAGAAGAGTATGGTCCTTGGGTTCCCTTTATTGGAACTATGTTCCTATTTATTTTTGTTTCTAACTGGTCAGGTGCTCTTTTACCTTGGAAAATCATACAGTTACCCCACGGGGAGCTAGCTGCGCCCACGAATGATATAAATACTACTGTTGCTTTAGCTTTACCCACGTCAGTGGCATATTTTTATGCGGGTCTGACCAAAAAAGGATTGGGGTATTTCGGAAAATACATCCAACCAACTCCAATACTTTTACCAATTAATATCCTAGAGGATTTCACAAAACCTTTATCTCTTAGTTTTCGACTTTTCGGGAATATATTGGCTGATGAATTAGTAGTTGTTGTTCTTGTTTCTTTAGTACCTTCAGTAGTTCCTATACCTGTTATGTTTCTTGGATTATTTACAAGCGGTATTCAAGCTCTTATTTTTGCAACTTTAGCCGCGGCTTATATAGGTGAATCCATGGAGGGCCATCACTGATTAGCTTTCAAAATGGTTCAAAATACGCACTTAGTTTATGTTTCGAAGAATGATTCTAAAATCCAATTCAATATAAAATGTGGGCGGTTTACATTATGGAAGAAATAAATGTATATGTGATATTAGATATTTACTAGTTATGTAGGGGTTATCCCTGTTATCCCTATAGACTTATATAATATAATAGAATATATTTTATTTATTTTATTCCTATTTCTTTCCTAGTATATTGTATATTATAGTATTATATTATTTTATAGTATTATATTATTTTATTATACTATTTTATTTATACTATTGATTCTTTTTTTTTTCAAAACCGCTGCATTTAGATGGATTCCCATACAAATATAAGTCCTTCTCTTTCGTCTTTGATTGTGGGGATTGAATAAAAAACTGATGAATTCGTGGATATAGAAAAGTAAGTAAAGAACGAACGAATTGAATGAAAGTAAAGTTGAATGAAAGTAAAGAATGGTTCGAAACATAGAAATGCAATAACTAGAGCCGTATGCATATGAATTGACAAAAATTTTATCATGGGTAGAAACTAAAATAAAAAGACCGAGATATCGAAGTCGTTCTGATGATTCACTGATATTATCAATTCAATTCGGAGTTTTTAGTTACTTCGACCCGACAGATCTTAGTGATAAAATAAGTAATAATTTATTGGTTGATTGTATCATTAACCATTTCTTTTTTTTTTTGTACGAGGAACTTACTATGAATCCACTGATTTCTGCCGCTTCCGTTATTGCTGCTGGATTGGCCGTAGGGCTTGCTTCTATTGGACCTGGAGTTGGTCAAGGTACTGCTGCGGGCCAAGCTGTAGAAGGTATTGCGAGACAACCAGAAGCCGAGGGTAAAATACGAGGTACTTTATTGCTTAGTCTAGCTTTTATGGAAGCTTTAACAATTTACGGACTGGTCGTAGCATTAGCGCTTTTATTTGCAAATCCTTTTGTTTAATTTAATCCTAAAATTAGAAATGTGAAAAAGTGCGTTATGCGCTTTTTTATTAGTTATTTTATTAACTTAAATTTGATTAACTTAACTCGGACTTGCCGTTTGCTTCTTCTAATTATATCAACACTTGACTCCTACAATTACTTATTTATTGAGACAATACCCCGGGAAGGACTGATTTGAGGATGAGGAATTCGCGTATCCGCTCGCTTTCTTCCTTCCCGCCCTTAGTACAACAAAAACCTTTTTCTTAGGAAGCCTTTCAACAAACGAGATACTTCGCAATTAACGTGAGACCTAGGACCTAACCTAATAAGTATCTTCTTATTGAGAACTTAAAAAAAAAATAATAATAATAAATTTGAAAATTCTCAAATTTCATTATAAATTAATAGATGATTTAATCTATTTACATAAAAAATAAAATTAAATTAATAAAACAAAAAAAGAAATCGATCAAAAAGGGGGCGAGCGAGATGATACAAAAAGAACTCTGTTCCTTGTTAGTCTGAACTCGGTTCCTTGTTAGTCTTATCTATAAGAAAGAGGAGAGCATATGAAAAATATAACCTATTTTTTCGTTTCCTTGGGCTATTGGCCATACGCAGGTAGTTTCGGGTTTAATACCGATATTTTAGCAACAAATCCAATAAATCTAAGTGTAGTGCTTGGTGTATTGATTTTTTTTGGAAAGGGAGTGTGTGCGAGTTGTGTATTTCAAGAATAGGTTGGATCCAACCAGCTGCACTTTATTTATGTTATTTTTTTTTTATTTAATAGGATAAGAAATAGGAAAAAGGTGCATGACCTCGAACGAATTACTTATGAATAAATTAAGAAATCATATGTAAGAACCATAGCATTTCGTGGATCATTGGTAAATCTTGATTCTCTATCAACCAATAATGTGAGACCATTAACATGGTTAAAGCTACACTGTTTGAAGTTCAGGCACAACACGGTACTCTTTCTACCACTACGTTAGTACCGAAATGGTTTCAAAATAAATAGTTAGTAATTCATCCGATAT